CACAAAATAACTAATAATATGAATAATAAAAAGGTGTATTATCATACATATATTTCGTGTAGAAACGTGTAGAAGGGTGAATAAGTCCGTTTATTTACATATTTTTTATTTACACATTTTTTTTATTCATTTTTTTTTTTATTTTTTATAGGTATTTAGTAAAAAAAAAATTATTAAAACATATACTTATATACTCCTTATTTAGGTATATACTCACTTAGGTATACTTAGTATAATATTAGTATAATATAAGTATAATATAATTATTATATATAAAATATCTTTATAACAATATAAGGTTAAAAAAAAAATATTAATATAAAACAATAAATAAAAATAACAGGTACAAATATTAAATCGAGGTACCCATTCAATGATAGCTTTCAACAACTTTCCCTCCATTTTTGTGCCTTTAGTAGGCTTAGTATTTCCGGCAATTGCAATGGTTTCTTTATCTCTTCATGTTCAAAAAAACAAGATTTTTTAGATACTATAAGGACAACTCTTATCCATTTTTTTTTTTTTTTTCAAAACTGACTTTGATCATAACACCCATATCTATTTAGTAGAATATGGTATAACATGTGGCTTCTTTCGAGCCTAAGCTCTTATGTATGTGTAAACATGATATATGGGTAAATGAATTCTAACAATTTTCAAATGGATCGGTATCGGGGAGAATTTCGGAAATGGAAAGTCAATATATCTATATGTGGATATCTATAGGAAATCATATGAAAGAGATGTTATTATTTTAGTTTGGATCTAAGCAATTCGATGAATTTTTCTAAAAGGTTCACATCATAGTAGTGCTGGTTGATGAGAGTTACTTCGGAAACAAAAAAAGTAAAATCAAATTTATTTTTGTTATTCTTCCAATTCCAATAAAATGCAACTAGGTCTAGTGAGAGTATGAGTTGGCGATCAGAACGTATATGGATAGAACTTATAGCGGGATCTCGAAAAATAAGTAATTTCGGTTGGGCCCTTATTCTTTTTTTAGGTTCATTAGGGTTTGTATTGGTTGGAACCTCCAGTTATTTTGGTAGGAATTTTATATCTTTATTTCCTTCTCAGCAAATAAATTTTTTTCCGCAGGGGATCGTGATGTCTTTCTATGGGATCGCGGGTCTTTTTATTAGCTCCTACTTGTGGTGCACAATTTCGTGGAATGTAGGTAGTGGTTATGATCGATTCGATATAAAAGAGGGCATAGTGTGTATTTTTCGTTGGGGATTTCCTGGAAAAAACCGTCGCATATTTCTGCGATTCCTTATGAAAGATATTCAGTCCATCAGAATAGAAAATAAAGAGGGTCTTTTTGCTCGTCGGGTCCTTTATATGGAAATCAGAGGCCAGGGGGCCATTCCCTTGACGCGTACTGATGAGAATTTGACTCCACGAGAAATTGAGCAAAAAGCTGCTGAATTGGCCTATTTCTTGCGCGTACCAATTGAAGTATTTTGAAAAAAGGAACTGAAAAATGAATACTTTGCAAGAGGGAAAAAACTCAAGAACCCTCTTTTTTTTTCTATACCATAACTTAACGGAAGTTTGTTCTGAACGCCTATTCGAGCCAAAGTAAACGTATACGAAGCAACCCTAAAACGAAATTTTTTGTGTCCATAATTTTTTTTATTTTAATATTTGATATTTTTTTTAATAGAACGGGAGTTCTTTCGTCTCGAAATCCAACTAATATTAATTTGAAGTGGGCTCTTTCTTATTCTATTTCTGTATTCTTTCTAGATTCAAGGACTAACCTAACCGCTATACTGCATCACAAATAAAAACCTCGCAATAGATTAATGGGCTCGATGACTTGGGATATAACTTATGCTTGATAGAAATATTAGTATCATATAGAGTCGACGCATGGGGTGAGTTCATTTAAACTTCAAAAATTCACAGACGAAAAATGGCAAAAAAGAAAGTATTAATTTCCCTTCTATATCTTGCATTTATAGTATTTTTGCCTTGGTGGATCTCTCTCTCATTTAAAAAAAGTCTGGAATCTTGGATTACTAATTGGTGGAATATTAGGCAATCCGAAATTTTTTTGAATGATATTCAAGAAAAGAGTATTCTAAAAAAATTCATAGACTTAGAAGAACTCCTTCGTTTGGAGGAAATGATAAAGGAATACCCAGAAACGCATTTACAAAAGCTTCGCGTCGAAATCTACAAAGAAACGACCCAATTGATCAAGATGCACAATGAGGATCGTATCCATACAATTTTACACTTCTCGACAAATATAATCTGTTTCGTTATTCTAAGTGGTTATTCTATTCTAGGTAATGAAGAACTTGTTATTCTTAACTCTTGGGTTCAAGAATTCCTATATAACTTAAGCGACACAATAAAAGCTTTTTCTATTCTTTTATTAACTGATTTATGTATAGGATTCCATTCGCCCCACGGTTGGGAATTAATGATTGGCTCTGTCTACAAAGATTTTGGATTTGCTCATAATGATCAAATTATATCCGGTCTTGTTTCTACTTTTCCAGTCATTTTAGATACAATTTTTAAATATTGGATCTTTCGTTATTTAAATCGTGTATCTCCTTCACTTGTAGTGATTTATCATTCAATGAATGACTGAAAAATGATTGAACGACCCAATTATAATATTTGTTACTTTGTCCATAAGCAAAACACTCAAAATTGTACTTATTCTTTCTACCCAGCCAAGGGATCTCTCCAATATTTCAGAAAAATTATTTCATTCAGTAAATAGCAAAATTATAGATAGGGAACTCTACTAGCGACCTACCTAATTTTATTGTAGAAAATTTCGGGATCAATGATTGGACCATGCAAACTAAAAAAACCTTTTCGTCGATAAAGAAAGAGATTACTCGATCCATTTCCCTATCGCTCATGATATATATAATAACTCAGGCACCCATTTCAAATGCCTATCCCATTTTTGCACAGCAGGGTTATGAAAATCCACGAGAAGCAACGGGCCGTATTGTATGTGCCAATTGCCATTTAGCTAATAAACCCGTGGATATCGAGGTTCCACAAGCGGTACTTCCGGATACTGTATTTGAAGCAGTTGTTCGAATTCCCTATGATCTGCAAGTGAAACAAGTTCTTGCTAATGGTAAAAAAGGCGCTTTGAATGTGGGGGCTGTTCTTATTTTACCCGAGGGGTTTGAACTAGCCCCGCCCGATCGTATTTCGCCCGAGATTAAAGAAAAGATAGGAAATCTGTCTTTTCAAAGTTACCGCCCTACTAAAAAAAATATTCTTGTGATAGGTCCTGTTCCTGGTCAGAAATATAGTGAAATCACCTTTCCTATTCTTTCCCCGGACCCCGCTACTAAGAAAGATGTTCACTTCTTAAAATATCCCATATACGTAGGTGGGAACAGAGGAAGGGGTCAGATTTATCCCGACGGGAGCAAGAGTAACAATAATGTTTATAATGCTACAGCAGCAGGTATAGTAAGCAAAATCATACGAAAAGAAAAGGGGGGATACGAAATAACCATAGTGGAGGCATCGGGTGGGCGTCAAGTGGTTGATATTATCCCTCCAGGGCCGGAACTTCTTGTTTCTGAGGGCGAATCCATCAAACTTGATCAACCATTAACGAGTAATCCTAATGTGGGCGGATTTGGTCAGGGGGATGCAGAAGTAGTACTTCAAGATCCATTACGTGTCCAAGGCCTTTTGCTCTTCTTGGCATCTGTTATTTTTGCACAAATCTTTTTGGTTCTTAAAAAGAAACAGTTTGAGAAAGTTCAATTGTCCGAAATGAATTTCTAGATCCGCGAATTTTTCAACATCAAACTCTAAAAAGAAATAAATTGTTGTTGGCAATTATATTATGTAATTGTGTATGATCAAAAAAATTTTGTTTGTTTCTTTTTTCGGATTTCGGGAATTACTTATACTGGTCATGATGTGTATATTGTGAAGAAGACTATTTGATTTTACTTATCTCTTCTTTGTTTTTTCAATCCAAATCGAAGTGATATAGAATGAATCCATAGTTTTATATTTGAATAGAATAAAAACAAAAGATAAATAAGCGGATAATATAAACCAAAGTATAAATGAAAGGAACAAAGGGTTTGGGGGGGGGGTTGTGCGTCTCCTAGTCTTTGACACAAGAAAGGGTTGTGGAAAATCCCCTTTCTTGTGTCGAATTAATAATGATTCTTGATCCTATTCGTCAAAAATTCCTATTCGTGGGTTCCATTTTTTTTTTTCGGTTTATCATAACCTTTTTTCGATTTATCATGTTAAGTAGTGGACAAACAAAAATATAGGTAAATTTATTGAACAAATAGAACTTCTTCAATTTCAATGAACTTCTAAAATAGAAAAAAGGAAACTTTGATTAGATTAAGATTAAAGAAAGTAAGGTTCTATTTTATTAGTATAGAAAGGGTTTGCATGATATCTAATCGATATAAATCCATATATAGAACTATATAGAATTGTGAGTCATCCAAAAAACGGAAATCGAGCGATTCCTTCTTTGTTTTCATTTTTGAAAGTATTCGCAGATACTTTGGAGTAAAAGATGTTCTGAATCAATTAATGAAGTGCATTTTTCAAAACATCAATCATAAGAAAATGTGGATTTTTTTGAAACATTTATACAAAAAAAATATTATGATTATTAAGAACTCAACGGATCCCCCTCGAATCAGACAAGGAAAGAGGGGGTAGGTCCCGTTGAGTTCTTATGCTTTCATGTCTATAACCCAGTTCATCTGGTTATTACAGAGATGAACCTAATCCGGAATATGAACCATAAAAGAAAATACCAATTAAACCAATTACAACAATACCGGTTACAGTACCTATTATCCAAAGAGGAATCCTTCCAGTAGTATCGGCCATTTGCCCGACTTTCCTCCACATTTTTTCAAGTGGTCATGCTAGAGACATAAACAGCCATAGATAATTATGAGATGATATCTTTCCGAATGGGCTAAGAGAATTCCTACTATATATTTTTAGTATTTTTTATT